CTTTCCGTTTAAAACCTTGGCGAAGATCTAAACTACGATCTCATCATGGAGATCCAATGAAAAAAAAAGTAAAACAAGAAAATTCTAGTTTTTTAACAGTTTGGGGAACGGAAACAGAACTTCCTTTTGGTCCTGCCCGAACCCTACCTTCTTTTTTTGAACCCATATATAAAGAACTAAAAAAAAATATTCGAAAAGTGAAAAAGAATTATTTTCTACCTCTAAAAGTAAAAGTTTCAAAACCATGGGTTATCCAAATTTTTCCAGTTCTAAAACGAATAATGAATAAACTTGAAAAAGTAAACCCAATTTATTTATTTGAATTCAAGAAGGTGAAAGTATATGAACCAAATGAAAATGCAAAAGATTCAAAAGATAATAATAAGATTATTCCTGAATCGACCATGCAAATTCAATCTATGAATTGGACAAATTTTTTATTCATAGAAAATGAAATGAAAGATCTTGCTGATAAGACAATCATAATCAGGAATCAAATAGAAGAAATCGCAAAAGAAAAGAAAAAAAAAGTTCCAGCCTATGATGATAAAAGACCAGAATTAAAGAAAGATATTTGGCGGATATTCAAAAGAATAAATACTCGATTAATATGCAAATCACATTATTTTATGAAATCTTTCATTGAAAAAATATACATGGATATCCTGCTATGTATGGTTAGCATTTCGAAGGTCAATGCACAACTTTCAACAAAAAAAATTATCAATGAATCCATTTACAACGATGAAAGAAATCAAGAAGGAATTGATGAAACAGATCAACATACAATGAACTTTATTTCGACTATAGAAAAAGAAAAGGACTTTTCTAATCCTAGTAATAATTCAAATACTTATTACGATTTATCTTCCTTGTCCCAAGCATATGTATTTTACAAAATATCACAAACCCAATTACTTAACAACCATCACTTTAGATCTGTACTTCAATATCGCGGTACCCATCCTTTTATTAAGGACAAGATAAAGTATTATTCTATAACCCGAGGAATATTTAACTCCAAATCAAGGTATAAGTATAAGAAAATAAAAAAGCCTGGAATGAATGAATGGAAAAACTGGTTAAAGGCTAATTATGCATACAATTTATCTCAGAGCAAATGGTCTCGATTAGTATTAGTAGCGAAAAAATGGCGAAAAAAAATCAATCAAAATTGTACGATTCACAATAAAGAATCAATGAAATTTTCTTCATATAAAAAAGAAAAAGACCGATCAATTCATTACAAAAAAGAAAATTTCTATACAGTGTATTTATGGCCGAATCAAAAAGAAAAATTAAAAAAGCAATATGTATATGATCTTTTATCACATAAATATATATATTATGGGAATAGTAAAGATTCCTCTATTTATAAACCAAAATTACAACTAAAAAGGAATCAAAAAATTCCATATAATTTCAACATACAGAAACCCGAATTGTTTTATGGAATTGATAATTCCATAGAAAAAAATTATGTTTTTAATAAGCATAAAAATCTGAATAGGAAATATTTTGATTGTAGAATTCTACATTTTTACCCGAAAAACACTATTGATGTAAACGATATCGATATTATCGACTTTACAAATGTACATATCGGTGCCAAACTTGAAAAAAATGCTAAGACTAAAAAAAAAATAAATATTAATATAAAAAAATTGAAAAAAAAAGATCTTTTTTTTCTTTCAAAACATCAAGAAAAAAAAACAAATCTATACAAAAAAAATAACTCCAATCAAAAAAACTTTTTTGATTGGATGGGAATGAATCGAAAAAGGGAAAGAGTTTTTTGTAAAAAAAAAAAATCAAATCTGAAACTTTGGTTCTTCCCGGAATTCAGATTTCCTTTTGATACACATAAGGCATATAAGATTAAACCGTGGATCATCCCAATCAAATTACTTCTTTCCAATCAGAATTTAGATGAAAAAAAAAAAATTAGTCAAAATAAAAGTGTCAAAGATTCTATTTTAATAAAATTAAAAAACCAAGAAAAAAACGAAGAAAAGACAAATCTTGTGTCAGATCCAAGCAAACAAAACAAAAAAAAGCCTCCTCAAAAGGATTATGCGAGATCTGAAAGTAAAAAGAAAAAACGATGCAAGAAAAGCAAGGAATCAGAACTAGATTTATTCCTAAATAAATATTTAATTGTTCAATTAAGATGGAACAACTTCATTAATCATAAAATGACAAGAAATATCAAGGCATATTGTTTCTTACTTAGATTGATGGATCCAAGTTCTATAGCTCTAGCCTTAATTCGAAGAAAAGAGATGGATCTAGATGCAATCCTTAATAAGGACAATCTAACTCTTACAGACTTTTTAAAAAAAGGAATATTGATTATCGAATCAACTCGTTTAGCTTTTATAACGGGTGGAAAATTAATTATGTATCAAACCATAAGTATTTCATTGATCGATGGCGAAAAAAGTAATCGCCAAATAAATATAAAATACAAAAAAAAAAAATATGTCAATAAGAAGAATTTTAATAAATCTACTGAACAACATGAAAATATGCTTGTGAATGGGAATCCAGATTATTATGATCTCCTTGTTCCTGAAAATATTCTATCTCCTAGACGTCGTAGAAAATTGAGAATTCTAATTTGTTTCAACTCTCCTAATTGGGATGTTGTGAATAGAAATAAAATATTTTACAATGAAAATAATATAAGAAACTCCACACAATTTCTGAATGAAGACAAAGTTCTTAATCTTAATATAGATTCAAATATAAAATATAAGTTGTTTCTTTGGCCCAATTACCGATTAGAAGATTTAGCTTGTATGAATCGCTATTGGTTTGATACCAATAATAGTAGTAATTTCAGTATGTCAAGGATACACATGTATACACGATTTAGAATTATCTAATTATCTAATAGTATATTTGATATACTTTATGTCACATGTCAATATTCACATGCCATTTTCCGTAGATGAAAAGTGAAGGATATATGTTATACTTTGCTACTTTGGTACATAAACATAACATAATATGTATTTACTTGTGTATCAATTCAATCTAGAAAGAAATTCACAGAATCTTTTTAGGTGCAAAAAAAGATTCTCTTTGGTAAATGTGTAAATGTATTATCCTTTTCTATCCAAATCCAATTTTCAATTGGATTTGGATAGAATCAAATAAAAAAACTATTTGGAAATGAATAAATTTTTATTTTTGTGTGTACTAAATTAAAAAAAATGGAAATAACATTATTATTATTATAATAATAATAAAAATAATATATATATTATTTTCTTTTTCATAATCGGAAAAATCCGTGGAAAAGAAAGAAAAAAAAGTTTTTTATGATAAAAAATTCATTCATTTCACTTATTTCACAAGAAGAAAAAGAAGAAAACAGAGGTTCTGTTGAATTTCAAGTATTAAGTTTCACAAATAAGATACGAAGACTTACTTCACATTTGGAATTGCACAAAAAAGATTTTTTATCAAAAAGAGGTCTACAAAAAATTCTGGGAAAACGTCGACGTATGCTGGCCTATTTGTCAAAGAAAAATGGAGTGCGTTATAAGAAATTAATTGATGAATTGGATATTCGAGAACCAAAAAATTGTTAATTTCATTGTTTGAATTTTTGAATTAGTAATTATTAGATTTTAAGATTTTACATTTGGACGAATCTACTTTTTGAGGAATTCGTGAAATAATGAATTAAGGAAGAAAAGGTATGACTGTACCGACTAAAAAAAAAGATTTCATGATCGTTAATATGGGTCCTCACCACCCATCAATGCATGGTGTTCTTCGACTAATTGTTACTCTCGATGGTGAAGATGTTATTGACTGTGAACCTATATTGGGTTATTTACACAGGGGTATGGAAAAAATAGCGGAAAACCGAACAATCATACAATATTTACCTTATGTAACACGTTGGGATTATTTAGCTACTATGTTCACAGAGGCAATAACGGTAAATGCACCAGAACAACTGGAAAATGTTCAAGTACCTAAAAGGGCTAGCTATATCAGAGTAATTATGCTGGAGCTGAGTCGTATAGCTTCTCATTTGTTATGGCTTGGACCTTTTATGGCAGATATCGGTGCACAGACTCCCTTTTTTTATATTTTTAGAGAGAGGGAATTAATATATGATTTATTCGAAGCTGCCACAGGTATGCGAATGATGCATAATTATTTCCGCATCGGAGGCGTAGCAGCCGATCTACCTTATGGCTGGATAGATAAATGTTTAGATTTTTGTGATTATTTTTTAACAGGGATTCTTGAATATCAAAAACTTATTACGCAAAATCCTATTTTTTTGGAGCGAGTCGAAGGAGTGGGCATTATTGGTGGGGAGGAAGCGATAAACTGGGGTTTATCGGGACCAATGTTACGAGCTTCTGGAATACAATGGGATCTTCGTAAAATTGATAATTATGAGTGTTACAATGAATTCGATTGGGAAGTCCAATGGCAAAAAGAAGGAGATTCATTAGCTCGTTATTTAGTACGAATGGGTGAAATGAGGGAATCCATAAAAATAATTCAACAGGCCCTAGAAGGAATTCCTGGCGGACCCTATGAAAATTTAGAAGTCCGGCGCTTTGGTAGAGCAAAAAATTCCGAATGGAATGATTTTGAATATAGATTTATTAGTAAAAAACCTTCACCCAATTTTGAATTGTCGAAACAAGAACTTTATGTAAGAGTGGAAGCCCCAAAGGGGGAATTAGGAATTTATTTGATAGGAGACAATAGTATTTTCCCTTGGAGATGGAAAATTCGTCCACCCGGCTTCATAAATTTGCAAATTCTTCCTCAACTAGTTAAAAGAATGAAATTGGCTGATATCATGACGATACTAGGTAGTATAGATATCATTATGGGAGAAGTTGATCGTTGAAATGATAATTGATACGACAGAAGTACAAACTATCAATTCTTTTTCTACATCGGAATCCTTAAAAGAGGTCCATGGGCTCATATGGACTTTTGTACCCATTTTAATCCTTATATTGGGAATTACAATAGGGGTACTAGTAATTGTGTGGTTGGAAAGAGAAATATCTGCAGCGCTACAACAACGTATTGGGCCTCAATATGCTGGCCCCTTGGGAATTCTTCAAGCTTTGGCAGATGGAACTAAACTACTTTTAAAAGAAGATCTTCTCCCGTCTAGAGGAGATCTTCGTTTGTTTAGTATTGGACCGTCTATAGTAGTTATATCGATTCTAGTAAATTATTTAGTAATCCCTTTTGGGTATCGCCTTGTTTTAGCCGATCTCAGTATAGGTGTTTCTTTATGGATCGCCATTTCAAGTATTGCTCCTATTGGGCTTCTTATGTCGGGGTATGGATCGAATAATAAATATTCTTTTTCAGGTGGTCTGCGAGCTGCTGCTCAATCCATTAGTTATGAAATACCATTAACTCTATGTGTATTATCAATATCTCTACGTGTGATTCGTTGAATATAAAATTTATACTTCTTTCCTTTACTTCTAGGAAAAAAGTTGAATGAATTGAATGGATATTTTTTTTTATTCATGATTCAGGTCAATGAGTTAAACCAAATAGTTATATGAGTGAAACAAAACAACTTAGAAATTTGCAGTAAGAAGATAAAATCTCACTTCATATGTACAAGAATAAAATTGAAGTAAACATAAGCCGTGTAAAATGGTTATCCCAAGATTGAAATTCGTCATCATATCTTGAAGCGGGTATAAAAGATCGACTGTATGGAGTTTTCATTAATGTCTTGTATTTATTAACATGCCGTAGATCAATCAAAAATCAGTGGACAATTAGGAACACAAAAGTACACAAAAGATTAGTAATGGAGATAATATAAGGTAGGGTATCAAAAAAAAAAAAGATATTTCTGCATAAAATGAATCATAATAGAGGCTTTAAATTGGTAGAAATGATCAAGCGGTACTTTCCTATGATTCCGATCTAGAGTAATATTCCTATTCACTGATTAAAAAAAATAACTATTCAGAACGAATTAATCCTTTATTTATTTTTTCAAAGTACCCGCCTCTGAGATAGAAGAACAGGAATAAAAGAAATGAAATATAATATTCGAATGAATAAAAAAAAATCTTTATTTTTTCTTTTTCCTATGCATATACATCCAAATAGATGAAATTCTTATCATTATTTAATTTATTAAAAATTCCTCTAATTATTTTATTAATTTTTTTTTTATTCTATTCATATAACGAATATTTGATTAAATAGTTTAAATTATTACCGAACAAAACAAAGAAAAATATACTTTGATTATAAGGGATGAGATGAATTCCGAAGCCTTTTTTTTATTATTTTTGCGAACGGAATTTCATTGGTTTAATTTGGGACTCTCCGACAGATCTTTTTTTTTCTACCCTAAAACAAAAGGAAGTGATAAGACCGAACCAGTCCTTACATTTATTTGTGGCCATAGAGGAGCCGTATGAGGCTGAGGTCTCATGTACGGTTTTGAAATAGCGATGGGAACAGTGTTGTTTTTATCGACTATAATTATCTAATAGTTCAAGTACAGTTGATATAGTTGAAACACAGTCCAAATATGGTTTTGGGGGGTGGAATCTGTGGCGTCAGCCCATAGGATTTATGGTTTTCATAATTTCTTCTCTAGCTGAATGTGAGAGATTGCCCTTTGATTTACCAGAAGCGGAAGAAGAATTAGTAGCAGGTTATCAAACGGAATATTCAGGTATCAGATTTGGTTTATTTTATCTTGCTTCGTACCTAAATCTATTAGTTTCTTCATTATTTGTAACGATTCTTTACTTAGGTGGGTGGAAGTTATCTATTCCATATATATCTGTTCCTGAACTTTTCGGAATAAAAAAAATAGCTGGAGTCTTTGGAATGACAATTGGTATCCTTGTTACATTAGCTAAAGCTTATTTGTTTATATTCATTTCTATCACAACAAGATGGACTTTACCCAGGATGAGAATGGACCAGCTATTAAATCTTGGATGGAAATTTCTTTTACCTATTTCTTTGGGTAATCTATTATTGACAACTTCTTCTCAACTTGTTTCACTATAAATTAAATAATAGAATACGATAAGAATATTCTAGATTCATAACCCCTTTCAAACAAGAGAAAGAAATATCAATTTATTCATGGATATCTACAATATGTTTCCAATGGTGACTGGGTTCATGAATTATGGTCAACAAACAATACGGGCTACAAGGTACATTGGTCAAAGTTTCATAATTACCTTATCTCACACAAATCGTTTACCTGTAACTATTCAATATCCTTATGAAAAATCAATTACGTCAGAACGTTTTCGCGGTCGAATTCACTTTGAATTTGATAAGTGTATTGCTTGCGAAGTATGTGTTCGTGTATGCCCAATAGATCTACCTGTTGTTGATTGGAAATTGGAAAGAGATATGAAAAAGAAACAATTACTTAATTATAGTATTGATTTTGGGGTCTGTATATTTTGTGGTAACTGTGTCGAGTATTGTCCAACAAACTGTTTATCAATGACTGAGGAATATGAACTTTCTACTTATGATCGTCACGAATTGAACTATAATCAAATTGCATTGGGTCGGTTACCAATATCAGTAATTGGAGATTATACAATTCAAATAGTTATGAATTCAACTCAAATAAAAATCGATAAAGATAAATCCCTTGATTCAAGAACGATTACCAATTACTAAAATTTTTTTGATATAAAGGATCAAAGCTTTTTTTGTCAATAACTACAAATATGATACTATTTATTTATTTTTGAGAATTATTCTTTTATTTAAACTAATTATAATAATAAATTTTATTTATCGCGAGAATTTCAAAATATACAATTCTAAAGTTTTTTCTTTTGGATAAACAAAGTAAGTGTAATTAGTCCAATAATTATAATTATATCTATTATATATAATAGATAACTAATTATATATATTCTATATAGTTATATCCATATTAAGATTTAATTCAATTAGGAAGGTATCATAAATTGGATAAACCTTTTTCCTTGACTATTTAGTAAAGTCATGATTTGACTTATTTTTTTTTTGTGGACATTTTATACATAATGGATTTACCAGGACCAACACATGATATTCTTGTAGCATTTCTGGGGTCAGTTCTTCTATTAGGGGGTATGGGAGTTGTATTACTTACCAATCCTATTTATTCTGCTTTTTCGTTGGGGTTGGTTCTTGTTTGTATATCTTTATTCTATATTTCATCGAACTCCTTTTTTGTGGCTGCTGCACAGCTTCTTATTTATGTGGGAGCCATAAATGTTTTAATTATATTTGCGGTAATGTTCATGAATGGTTCCGAATATTCTAATGATTCATATTTTTGTACCGTTGGAGATGGAGTCACGTCACTGGTTTGTATAAGTATTTTTTTTTCACTGATTACTATTATATCAGATACATCATGGTATGGAATTATTTGGACTACAAGATCAAACCAGATTATAGAACAGGACCTAATAAGTACTGCTCAACAAATTGGGATTCATTTATCGACAGATTTTTATCTTCCCTTTGAACTAATTTCAATAATTCTTTTAGTTTCCTTGATAGGTGTAATTACTATGGCTCGCCAATAATAAATATAGTTAGAATAAAAAAAATTATAGTTATAAAAATTTTAAATATGAAATTAAATATATAATAAAAAATAAAATCAAAAGGTTTAATAATTTTAGTTAAATTTGTTTACTTTCTTTTGTTTTGTAATTATAACTTCTAGTTAATTGAATCCCTTGAATTGTTGATATTGAAATGAATCGAGATTGATAAGGAGTTAGTCAATGATGTTCGAGCATGTACTTTTTTTGAGTGTCTATTTATTTGCTATTGGTCTCTATGGATTGATCACAAGTCGAAACATGGTTAGAGCACTTATGTGTCTTGAGCTTATACTAAATTCGGTTAATATTAATCTCGTAACATTTTCTGATATATTTGATAGTCGACAATTAAAAGGGAACATTTTCTCAATATTTATTATAGCCGTTGCAGCTGCAGAAGCTGCTATTGGACTTGCTATTGTTTCGTCGATTCATCGAAACAGAAAATCAACGCGTATCAACCAATCGAATTTGTTGAATAATTAATTAAAATTATCATGATCATATACTAAAAAATTCGTTATTTTATTTCTATATTAATTAGATGAATAATCTATAGATATAGAAATAAAATATAAAATATAATATATATATTATATAATATAAATAATATAAATAAAATTAAATAAAAATAAAAAATATAAGAAAAATATAAGATTAATATATTATATATATAACGTGTATATATAACATGTAAAATATATAGTATATATAATAACTAAGAAATTATAATATTATAATATATGAATTATATATTTATATTATTATATATATATGATATATATATGGATACATATATGAAATTTGATTCAATATCAAATTGACTGTTGAATTTCAATTTGACTATTTTACTAGATTAGTAAAGTATAATTAATACTAAACTAATTTATAATAATATAAATTTAATTAAATCTATTTTATTTAGATTTAATTTTAGATATTTATATATTGATTTGAATATCAATTTATTTTGTTGGACCATTTTCATTCACACACCCGACTCGTATGATTATAATTTTTGAAACGAAAATTAAAGTCTCTTGGCTTTTTCTTATAAGCAGATTTAGAAAAATATTGATTCTTCCAATTTTAGTAAACCACTGCTTCGTCTGGTGTCTACAATATAACTACTACTTCTATACCAGATTGAAAATTTTTGATGTTCAAACCCGGGCTGTTATAGATTCAATGTCACATTCAGTAAAAATTTATGATACATGTATAGGGTGTACTCAATGTGTACGAGCTTGCCCTACGGATGTGTTGGAAATGATACCGTGGGACGGGTGTAAAGCTAAGCAAATTGCTTCCGCACCAAGAACCGAGGATTGTGTAGGTTGTAAGAGATGTGAATCCGCTTGTCCAACGGATTTTTTGAGTGTCCGTGTCTATTTATGGCATGAAACAACTCGCAGCATGGGACTATCTTATTGATACGTTACAAAAAAAATACACTTTAATTATTTGATTCCTCTTTACCGACAAAAGCTCGTATTCAGAATAGAATAATATATTTTATTAAGTACGGGCTTTTGTGGTCAAAAACGTATCTTGTCTTTATCACGAATAATTTTCCTTGGCTAACAATACTTGTTGTTTTGCCGATATCCGTCGGCTCTTGCATTTTTTTTCTTCCTTATAGAGGAAATAAGATGTTCAGGTGGTATGCTATAGGTATTTGCTTGTTAGAACTCCTTTTAATGACCCACGTTTTCTGTCATCATTTCCAATTGGACGATCCATTAATCCAATTGGAAGAAGATTTTAAATGGATAGATATTTTTGATTTTCACTGGAGACTGGGAATCGATGGACTTTCCATAGGACCCATTTTACTGACAGGATTTATCACCAGTTTAGCTACTTTAGCAGCTTGGCCAGTTACTAAAAATTCACAATTGTTCTATTTTCTCATGCTAGCAATGTACAGCGGTCAAATAGGACCATTTTCTTCTCGAGACCTTTTACTTTTTTTCATGATGTGGGAGTTAGAATTAATTCCTGTTTATTTACTTTTATCCATGTGGGGAGGAAAGAACCGTCTCTACTCGGCGACAAAGTTTATTTTGTACACGGCGGGAGGCTCCATTTTTCTTTTAATAGGGGTTCTGGGTATGGGTTTATATGGTTCTAATGAACCTACATTAGATTTTGGAAAATTAGCTAATCAATCATATCCTGTGGCATTGGAAATAATATTATATTTTGGATTCCTTATTGCTTATGCCGTCAAATTGCCAATTATACCTCTACATACTTGGTTACCCGATACCCATGGAGAAGCACATTACAGTACATGTATGCTTCTAGCTGGAATCTTATTAAAAATGGGAGCATATGGACTTATTCGAATCAATATGGAATTATTATCCCACGCTCATTCCATATTTTCTCCCTGGTTGGTAATAATAGGAACTATTCAAATAATCTATGCAGCTTCGACCTCTCTCGGTCAACGGAATTTGAAAAAGAGAATAGCCTATTCTTCTGTATCTCACATGGGTTTTACAATTATAGGAATTGGTTCCATAACCGGAATCGGGCTCAATGGTGCTATTTTACAAATACTCTCTCATGGATTTATTGGTGCTGCACTTTTTTTCTTGACGGGAACGACTTGTGATAGAATGGGTCTTGTTTATCTCGACGAAATGGGGGGGGTATCGATCCCAATGCCAAAACTTTTTACCATGTTCAGTAGTTTTTCAATGGCTTCTCTTGCATTGCCGGGAATGAGTGGTTTTGTTGCAGAATCATTAGTTTTTTTTGGAATAATTACTAGTAAAAGATTTCTTTTAATGTCAAAAATACTAATTACTTTTGTAATGGCAATAGGAATGATATTAACTCCTATTTATTTATTATCTATGTTACGTCAGATGTTCTATGGATACAAGTTATTTCATGTTACAAATTCTAATTTTTTGGATTCTGGACCACGAGAACTATTTGTTTCAATCTGTATCTTTTTACCTATACTAGGGACTGGTATTTATCCTGATTTCATTCTCTCGTTATCAGTTGATAGGGTACAAGCTATACTATCTAATTATTTTTATCGATAGTCTTTCATTAAAAATATGGAAATCGAATTTTTTTTGTCTTTTTATTTTCCGCTTTTAAACGCCGAACAATGCAAAAGAATTAAATGAATTAAAAATCTCAATTAGATACATTTCAAGTTTTTTTAGAACCCTTTGAACAATTTCTGGTTCAAAGGGTTCTAAAAAAACTTGAACAAAGAAAGAACTTTCACTATATATTTATATATAAATATGGGTATGGGATGATGTTTTGTTCTTATATGTACTCGTTATTTTATGTAGTTTATTCAATTATTTAGTATTTTAGATGTTAATGTGAATGAACCATAACTATGTAGACCTATCCCTAATAGATTGATTCCAAAATAGCATATCCAAATTATAAGGAATCCCATAGAAGCCACAAGTGCCGAATTTGTACCCTGCAAACTTTGATTTGTACTAGTTCTAGTATGTAAATAAATTGCGAATATGATCCAAGTAATAAATGCCCAAGTTTCCTTGGGGTCCCAACTCCAATACGATCCCCATGCTTCATTAGCCCATACTGCTCCACAAAGAATTCCTATGGTTAAAAAGGTAAACCCTAAACTAATGACACGATAACTCAAATAATCCAAACGTTGAGTTAATTGATATTTATAATAATTTCGAAATGAAAGAAAAGAAGTGTTTTTAAAAACACTTCTTTTTTCATTCCAATAGTTAATCTTACCAAAGAAAAATTTATTAATTAAGAAATTTTTTACTTTACCATTACAAAAAATATTGATGTTTTTTCGAAATGTAATGACTAGAAGAGCCACTGAGAATAATGATCCACATAAAAGAGCGGCATAGCTTAATAACATCATACTTACGTGCATCATTAACCACTGAGATTGTAGAGCAGGTACTAATATTACAGATTGGTGCATTTCAGTTAAAAGACCCGACGTGGCAAAGCCTTGTGTGAAAATGGTACTTGATGCAGTTATTGTGTTTAAATCATTTTTATGATTCCCCATCTTGTAAATGATATGAATAATGGATAAACTACACGAAAGGAAAATTAATGACTCGTATAAATTACTTAAGGGAAAATGTCCCGAAGAAATCCAACGAGAAACCAATAATCCCGTTATAGATAAAAAAGTAGCTATCATTCCTTTTTCTGATGAATCAGGCAATCCTACGCTTTCGTGGACAAAAAAGGTCATCAAATAAATCGTAATAACAATTGAAATTATCGAAAAAGAGATATGAGTCAATATATGTTCTAAAATTGTAAATATCATAAAAAGGAGTTCCATAAGAGAATTGAAATCGAGAATTGAATACATTATAGGAGCCATTGTATAGGATCCATTGTGTCTATTTTAGAAGATTTTTTTGATAGGATAGGATGCCGCCACTCGGACTCGAACCGAGATGCTCTAGCACTGCTTCCTAAGAGCAGCGTGTCTACCAATTTCACCATGGCGGCTTACTTGAAATAATAATAGTAAATTTATGTTGAATCGTCGAGATTCAAGGATTCAATATAGTTTATAAAACAAAACATTAGAATTGATAAATCTTTATTCATTGAAATTTATATGATAATTTGAATCTTTATTAAATAAACAATAAAATAATCTTTAGTTAGTATCGTGTATCGTATTGTTGTAAGTTCGGTTTTAATAATGAACTTTGGTATACTAAAAACTAAGTTTTCAAAAAAGCAGTTAAAACTCCATAGTTTTAGACTGAGCTATAGAACCGGGAATTGTTCCTTTTATTTTTTTGGATTCGTTTTTATTTATCCAATGTTATTTTATAGATTCAAACAAAACAAAAAAAATAAAATGTATTATTTAATGAAGAAAATTAAATAACTAGGATTTTCTATGTATAACAATTTGATTACTAAATCATAAGAATTTATCATTGTCTAACGATTTAGATAATATTTTATTATTATCAAAGTAAAGTATTAATATCTTTCATTATTATATTTCATTATATATTTTCATTATATATTTATATATATATAAATATATAATAATGGTAAGATTTACCAAATTAATTAGGTTTTTAGTTAACCATATAACAAATAAAACAACAAAATTTGTATTTCTATCACGATCATACTTTACTTTTCACAATAGAAAAAAATTTCTATTGTGAAAAGTAGATACAAAAAAACCCCAAACCCAATATACATACCCTTATTCTACATATCACATCCACATACGATATTTATATACCACAGCAATTAGTTCCAACTGATCCTGTTTGATATTGAGGAGTTCAATACACTAATTAATGTTAATCATTTATTTTAAAATACTTGACGTTTTTCGGGGTATGTCAATTCCTATTATTCCACGACTTTATTATTTGTTTGTTGTACAAAAAAACTTTTTGAACGTCCGGTAGAAACCGATTTTGCTAAAGAAAAAGCCTTTACTGCAGCTAAATTTCCTTTTTTCTTCCAAATATTTTTACGAATACGTTTTTTTGACATAGAAGTACGTTTTTTGGGGACTGCCATTCAAAAAAAGGGTTACTTATTTTTATCATTGTATGTGAAAGACATGTATTGTTCAAAATGAATTGTTTCTTTTAGCCGTTATCCATATTTATTCCGTAGTAAAATAGTAAAAAAACATTTAATTTTTCAAACACATTAAAAAAAAACCTATGAAAACATAAACATATAATAAAATTAAAAAATGGAAACATACACATTAATATATTTAAAATATAAATAATTTAATCATATATATGATATATATATATAATGGATCATAGTAATTACGCATATGTATATGTATATATACCCTATGACATATATAATATAGCTAAGGTATAGATAAGAAAAAAAAAAATACAAGTACAAGTACAAGAAAGGAAGGAAATTGTTTTTTATTAATTGATTAAGGTAAGAATGCCATACCCATAATTGAAATTACAATTCGAATTAGTAGTTAATCTGTTAACTAAGATATTTGATTACCCGATAACAATAATCTTATTTATTTTTTTAATTTAAATTAAAAGTACGGATCGTACTATCTATATTCGAATTAAGTATTCCTTTTGGTATAACCATTTTTCCTTAATATACTATATTATATAATATGCCTATAAATTACCAGGATGGAATATTGTATTATTCCAGTTTTAGTAGAATGATTAAAAATTTCATTTTTTATTATGGAACATACATATCAATATGCATGGATAATAACTTTTCTTCCACTTCCAGTTACTATGTCAATAGGATTTGGGCTTATACTTATTCCGACAGCAACAAAAAATATTCGTCGTATATGGGCTTTTCCTAGTATTTTTTTCTTAAGTATAGCTATGGTATTTTCAGCCAATTTATCTATTCAAGAAATAAATGGAAGTTCCGTCTATCAATATCTATGGTCTTGGACCATCAATAATGATTTTTCCTTAGAGTTCGGATATTTAATCGATCCACTTAGTTCGATTATGTCAATACTAATTACTACTGTTGGAATTATGGTTCTTATTTATAGTGACAATTATATGTCCCATGATCAAGGATATTTAAGATTTTTTGCTTATATGAGTTTTTTCAATGCTTCTATGTTGGGATTAGTTACCAGTTCAAATTTGATAAAAATTTATGTTTTTTGGGAACTAGTGGGAATGTGTTCTTATTTATTAATAGGATTTTGGTTCACACGACCGACTGCAGCAAGTGCTTGTCAAAAAGCTTTTGTAACTAATCGTGTAGGAGATTTTGGTTTATTATTAGGAATCTTAGGTTTTTATTGGATAACTGGTAGTTTTGAATTTCGGGATTTGTTCGAAATAACTAACAACTTGATACACAATAATGGGATCAGTTCTTCATTTGCTACTTTGTGTGCCTTTTTATTATTCCTCGGTGCAGTTGCTAAATCCGCGCAATTCCCCCTTCATGTATGGTTACCTGATGCAATGGAAGGACCTACTCCTATCTCGGCTCTTATACACGCTGCTACCATGGTAGCAGCGGGAATTTTTCTTGTAGCTCGACTTCTTCCTCTTTTCATATCTATACCTTACATAATGAATATTATTTCTTTAATAGGTGTAATAACAGTACTATTAGGAGCTACCTTGGCTCTTGCTCAAACAGATATAAAAAGAAGTTTAGCCTATTCTACAATGTCTCAATTGGGTTATATTATGTTAGCTCTAGGTCTAGGTTCTTATCGAGCTGCTTTATTCCATTTGATTACTCACGCCTATTCTAAAGCTTTATTATTTTTGGGATCCGGAGCCATTATCCATTCAATGGAACCTGTTGTTGGATATTCACCAGATAAAAGTCAGAATATGATTCTGATGGGCGGTTTAAAAAGATATGTTCCAATTACAAGAACTACTTTTTTATTAGGTACACTTTCTATTTGTGGTATTCCACCTCTTGCTTGTTTTTGGTCCAAAGATGAAATTCTTAATGAGAGTTGGTTGTATTCACCAATTTTTGCAATAATAGCTTGTTTCACAGCAGGATTAACTGCATTTTATATGTTTCGCGTGTATTTACTTACTTTTGATGGGCATTTACGCATAAATTGTAAAAATTACAGTAGCACCAATAATAGCTCGTTCCATTCAATATCTTTATGGGGAAAAGAAGTTCCAAAAAAAGTTGATAGAAATTTTCTTTTATCAAAAATAGAAAATATGGTCTTCTTTTTTTCAAAGGATAGATATAAAATATCTAGTAATCTAAAAAAAAGAAGACCATATTCTTTCGAAAAAAAGTACACTTATACTTCTATGTATCCTCACGAATCGGACAATACTATGCTATTTCCTCTGTTTGTTTTGGTACTATTTACTTTGTTTGTTGGAACAATAGGAATTCATTTTGATTATGGAATAATATATTTTGATATATTATCAAAATGGTTAACTCCATCGATAAATCTTTTACATCCCAATGCGAGTTATTCCGTGGATTGGTATGAATTTTTTACAAATGCAATTTTTTCGGTAAGTATAGCTATTTTTGGACTATTAATAGCATATGTTTTATACGGGTCTGTTTATTCATTGTTCCAAAATTTGGAATTCATTAATTCATTTATAAAAGGAGGTCCTAAAAGAATTTTCTTGGACAAAATAAAAAATAGAATATACAATTGGTCCTACAATTGTGGTTATATAGATATTTTTTATACTAGAGTTTTTACCTTGGGTATAAGGGGATTAACCAAACTAACTCAGTTTTTTGATAGAAATATAATTGATGGAATTATCAATGGGGTTGTTGTTGCAAGTTTATTTATAGGGGAAGGAGTTAAATCTACGGGAGGTGGACGAATTTCTTCTTATCTATTTTTGTATTTATTTTATGCATCAATATTTTTATTCATTTTTTTATTCTTTTATAATTTATTTTAATTTAATATTTTAATTTATTCTTTTATAATTTATTTTAATTTAATATTTTAATTTAATATTTAATAATTTTCTATTTTTTAATTTTTCTTTTTGATTCGGCCATAAATACACTGTATAGAAATTTTCTTTTTTGTAATGAATTGATCGGTCTTTTTCTTTTTTATATGAAGAAAATTTCATTGATTCTTTATTGTGAATCGTACAATTTTGATTGATTTTTTTTCGCCATTTTTTCGCTACTAATACTAATCGAGACCATTTGCTCTGAGATAAATTGTATGCATAATTAGCCTTTAACCAGTTTTTCCATTCATTCATTCCAGGCTTTTTTATTTTCTTATACTTATACCTTGATTTGGAGTTAAATATTCCTCGGGTTATAGAATAATACTTTATCTTGTCCTTAATAAAAGGATGGGTACCGCGATATTGAAGTACAGATCTAAAGTGATGGTTGTTAAGTAATTGGGTTTGTGATATTTTGTAAAATACATATGCTTGGGACAAGGAAGATAAATCGTAATAAGTATTTGAATTATTACTAGGATTAGAAAAGTCCTTTTCTTTTTCTATAGTCGAAATAAAGTTCATTGTATGTTGATCTGTTTCATCAATTCCTTCTTGATTTCTTTCATCGTTGTAAATGGATTCATTGATAATTTTTTTTGTTGAAAGTTGTGCATTGACCTTCGAAATGCTAACCATACATAGCAGGATATCCATGTATATTTTTTCAATGAAAGATTTCATAAAATAATGTGATTTGCATATTAATCGAGTATTTATTCTTTTGAATATCCGCCAAATATCTTTCTTTAATTCTGGTCTTTTATCATCATAGGCTGGAACTTTTTTTTTCTTTTCTTTTGCGATTTCTTCTATTTGATTCCTGATTATGATTGTCTTATCAGCAAGATCTTTCATTTCATTTTCTATGAATAAAAAATTTGTCCAATTCATAGATTGAATTTGCATGGTCGATTCAGGAATAATCTTATTATTATCTTTTGAATCTTTTGCATTTTCATTTGGTTCATATACTTTCACCTTCTTGAATTCAAATAAATAAATTGGGTTTACTTTTTCAAGTTTATTCATTATTCGTTTTAGAACTGGAAAAATTTGGATAACCCATGGTTTTGAAACTTTTACTTTTAGAGGTAGAAAATAATTCTTTTTCACTTTTCGAATATTTTTTTTTAGTTCTTTATATATGGGTTCAAAAAAAGAAGGTAGGGTTCGGGCAGGACCAAAAGGAAGTTCTGTTTCCGTTCCCCAAACTGTTAAAAAACTAGAATTTTCTTGTTTTACTTTTTTTTTCATTGGATCTCCATGATGAGATCGTAGTTTAGATCTTCGCCAAGGTTTTAAACGGAAAGGAAATAGAATTTTTACCTGAAGACCATCTGTTAACCAATCTTGAGGAAATTCTGTTTCTGATAGTGGAATACCATTATACGTACATTTAACATGCATTTCACTCTTCCAGTCCTTAAAATCCTCATACCACTCGGGGTATTGGAATAATAACATACGTCCAACATTTTTAGCTATTATCAATGAAGGCAATATAATGTTTTTTCTAAGAAAAGCGTGGATCAGGAGTATCAAACTTCTTATTGCTTGAGCAAATATAACGCTATCCCAAATTTCTGCTATTGCCATTCGTTCATTTTCTTCTTCTCTCTTCTTCTCGTTTTCATCGAGAGCCTTCAGAGTTTTCTTCATCTTTTCTTTCTCAAAATCGTCAATTTTTAATTCCGTTTTTGGTTTTTTCTTCGCAAAATTCCTAAAAATAGACTTAATATTTTGATCGATCTTGTTTAAAAGAGAAAAAAAAAATATGTTTTCTACTCGATCAAAAAAAAGCGGAGAATTTACATATGCTTGGAATGTGTTCCAAATAACTGTTTTACGTCTTTGAGCGCGTAAGGATCCTTTGATTAGACCTCGACGAAAATCAGGTTGTTGTGAGTAACGTATCAAAGCCAACTCGTTTATTTCATCATCGTTAGTCTCGGGATTCACGCTGTAGTCAGTATAAATCACCACTCGTCTGGCTTTTCTTGTACGAATTTCCTGATCTTGTTTCATTAGTTGCTCATGTTCATCTTCTTCATCTTCATCCTGTGCTAGTGCTTCTAACTCTTCAGTTAGTTTGTATAACCGTTGAGGAATTTTTTGAATGATTTTTTCTTTAAGGATTTCTTCTCCTTCTTCAATGATTTCTTCTCCATTGGTTGTAATTATATCGAATACGGATTTCAAAGATTTTGCTTTATTTTCTGAATTTCTTTTTATTTCTTCTTCCAATAAAGAAGATTTTTTCAAATGAGAATTGGGTATGTACTCAGAAGATAATTGATCAATTGACGTTAACGAATTAATAATATAATTCCATGGTGATTTTTCATTAAGTGGATTTTTTTCATGTTCAAATTCTTGGTAATTATTAGAAATCGAAAATAGCCCATGAAGCTTATTTATCCAAACTATTTTCGTGGAATTTTCTTTCGAAGTAATTAAATGATTCATGGTTGTATGTGAATAGAATTTGTTTATTTTTCCACGATATGCGCCATTCAAAAGAGGATCATATGCTTTTGGCAAGTATTCTTGTTTATTCTCATCATTGCATAATCTGGTCCTTTTTTCTAGTATATCTAGAGTAAGAGATACTTTTTCTTTTTCTATAATTTTTATTCTACTTATTAATTCATTACTCAAGTTGTACTTTTTTTGCTCATTGGTAGAAACCCAATAATTATATAGGTCTTCATGGATAAATTTTTCTGTCGTGTACAAAGAAATTTTACGTTCTATCATTTTTGAAAAAATCAATAAACTAGGTGGATATGTAAAAGATATTGTTTGTTTTCCATCACTTAAACATGTATAAAAAAAATATTGTGACATTTCATTTCGTATAGAACGTGCA